CTGCTCGTTTTTCCCATGCAATTTGGAATACTTGAACGGTCGATTCTTTTTTTCGTCTGAGCTTCCATCTTTACGAATCAAAGCGCAATAATTTCTAATTATTTAAAACAAATCATTCCATTTAGAAATAAAAAAGATATATATGATGATATGAAATAAAATATATAAATGTAATAAAAAGACTTTCAAATATCATTTGAAAGCAAAAACGAAAATGATTTAATCTAAAAATAGATCGAATCAAATATTTTTTAATATTAAATGCTATACTATAGAATTGTACTATATAATTGTGATGTGATAAAAAAACTAAAATTATATATCGATAGATTAATCGTTATATTCTATGGTCTATGGTAAGTATGAGTATTGAATATTTCCTTTCAATTCTATATTCTATTTTTTCGATAGTCATATTCATTATGACTAGCTAATAGGAATCGCGAAGAATGCAAATATAAGTATATTAATTAAAATTAATAGCTAACAATAGTTTATTGAATCCCTATGCAGGTATAATTTATCTTATGTGAGCCTGCTTAGCTCAGAGGTTAGAGCATCGCATTTGTAATGCGATGGTCATCGGTTCGATTCCGATAGCCGGCTTTTCTCTATTTATTTTCTTCGAGTTTTTACATGATTGAGAATGCCCTTTTGAAATCCGAAATAAAATAATATTGAAAAATATATATTTTTTTTTATCTTATAGGAACTTACAACTATGCCATGAAAAGAATCCCTTTTATCTATTTTTTATCTATATATAATCTTTATATAGAATATATATATAGAATATATATAGAATAGAAAGGTCTGGATATTTATTCATCTAATTATTCTTTAGAGTACAAGTACACTACTTCCGTAAACTTCGCTTCATTTATCATTTAGTTCAGTTTTAGTTTAGGTTTATTCTGTAAAATTAAATTTCATCAATAAGAATTCAATATAAATAAGAATAAGGAGTCTTTATGTCGCGTTACCGGGGACCTCGTTTCAAAAAAATACGCCGCCTGGGAGCTTTACCGGGACTAACTAATAAAAGGCCTAGAGCCGGAAGTGATCTTAGAAACCAATCACGTTCCGGTAAAAAATCTCAATATCGTATTCGTCTCGAAGAAAAACAAAAGTTACGTTTTCATTATGGTCTTACAGAACGACAATTACTTAAATACGTTCGTATCGCCGGCAAAGCCAAGGGGTCAACAGGTCAGGTTTTACTCCAATTACTTGAAATGCGCTTGGATAACATCCTTTTTCGATTGGGTATGGCTCCGACTATTCCTGGAGCCCGTCAATTGGTTAACCATAGACATATTTTAGTCAATGGTCGTATAGTAGATATACCAAGTTATCGCTGCAAACCCCGAGATATTATTACGGCGAGGGATGAACAAAACTCTAGAGCTCTGATTCAAAATTCTTTCGATTCATCCTCTCAGGACGAAATGCCAAAACATTTGACTCTTCAACCATTCCAATATAAAGGATTAGTCAATCAAATAATAGATAGTAAATGGGTCGGTTTGAAAATAAATGAATTGCTAGTCGTAGAATATTATTCGCGCCAGACCTAAACCTAACGAAAAGAAAATAAAAAATCACAAGGGTTCGGACAATTTTGATCCCTTTCGTCGAAGTAAATTAACCTAAGGTTAAGATAAATAAGAGTTTGATCCGGATTTTTCTCCGATTTAGGTATCATAGAACGGGGAGGGAGGTTTTCATTCCTTGTCTACTCTTTTCCTTTCAGTATTTTACGTGACACAGTAATTAGGAATAAAATATATATCAAAGAAAGGTCTAACTGTTTTGTGTTGGAATATAATTTTATATATTTTACTCTTTTGGTTAGTAAGATCAGTGAATTAGATGAAGGTACGGAAAGAGAGGGATTCGAACCCTCGGTAAACAAAAGCCTACATAGCAGTTCCAATGCTACGCCTTCAACCACTCGGCCATCTCTCCTACATAATGATTATGACCCAAAAACCGAGTGAATAGCGAGCCGGTACTAGTAGATTATTGGATAGGAACGACCAATTAATTATAATTATAACTATAAAAAATAGATAAATTTTCATCAAAGTCAAAGAAAGATCTTTCTTTTGAGGTTAGGCGGATAAATATAAAATATGAAAACTGTTAGAAACATTCTATTCATGTTTGCAAAACCAGACTTCGCCTCTTTTTCTGTTATTTTATACCGGTACCGAAGGCAATCACTAAATTATAACGAATCAGCTGATTGATGGGTCTATTTTTGCACTTAGGTTAATGGATCTCTTTAGATCACGATTCTATTTAGACTATAATTCCATATCTTATATCTTAAGAATTCTCAAATTCCTTTCCAGTCCAGTATTCAGAATATATATAGTTGATTGTATAGTGTATACCTCCTATACATACAAAATAAAACGGGCGGGTTTTTTCATCATAGAATGGTTATTCGATCTTTTTTTCTTCTTTGGATGAGAATTAAATAAAAAAAATTTTC